GGGACCAAAAGCGGTTAGCGGTGACCATTGAATAAGTCTCTTCGGCTTGGGTTGGGTTAAAAGCACGGAATGTATTTGCACCGTCACCATCTTCAAATAAAGTATTTTCTACGGTAGCACCATGAATAGCACATAGCAGAGCGGCACCTAATACCCCGGCAACTCCCATCATATGAAATGGGTTCAACGTCCAATTATGAAACCCTTGGAAGAAGAGGATGAATCGAAATATAGCTGCTACGCCAAAACTGGGTGCAAAGAACCAACCAGACTGACCTAATGGATAAATCAGGAATACAGAAACAAAAACAGCAATTGGACCAGAGAATGCGATTGCATTATAAGGTCGCAATTGAACGGATCGAGCAAGCTCGAATTGACGTAACATGAAACCTATTAGTCCGAAAGCACCATGGAGAGCAACAAAAGTCCACAGACCGCCTAATTGACACCAACGAGTGAAATCCCCTTGTGCTTCAGGGCCCCATAGTAACAACAAAGAATGTGCTAAACTATTCGCGGGGGTAGAAACTGCAGCGGTTAAGAAATTGCAACCTTCCAAATAGGAACTGGCTAATCCATGGGTATACCATGAAGTTACAAAAGTTGTACCTGTGAACCAACCTCCTAAAGCGAAATAAGCACAAGGAAAGAGCAATAGGCCGGACCAACCCACAAAAACGAAACGGTCCCTCCGTAACCAATCATCCATAATATCAAATAAATCTTTTTCTTCTTTGGTAAATCTACCAAGGGCTATAGTCATAGTGATCCTCCTATTCAACTACTTCAACCATTTACGAACACCTCATATAATTTTCAGGGCATATGAATAGTTCGAGTATCTATGGACAAGTTCTCGATCAATGCCCCTTACAACGGGTTTCGAAGATACAAATTATTAACATTTTTTTCTATTGGGCCACAAAACGATCTAGGTCAAATCTATGAACTTAATTCGATTAGTCCTTACTATATAACTATTTGAACCAGAATTATTCTATCCTATTTCTATCCTATAACTAATATTACAGAGCATATCTTTATAAGGGAAAGGGATCAAAGCAAAAAAATCCCCATTTTTCCACGACCCTAAATTAAATATTAAATAATGCTAAATTAAATATTAAATAATGATAGGCTGGAAATAAAGCCCCCTTTTTTTCGCATTTGTTCTCTATTGCATTGGCGGAACAGCAAAACAATATCTGATTCTGAAATCAAGGAAGGAGATTGAAAATAAATTTTGAAATCAACTTAAACTTATTTATTTATATATATGTTAAACTTATTTATTTACTTATATATATATGTTAAACTTATTTATTTATATATATGTTATATATGTAATATGTAGTGTAGCGGAAAAGAGTAGCGATTTCTTTGTTTTCTTTGTGTAGAGCATTCAGTCAGTAACAAGAAGATGAAATTAAGAAATATCGATCAATTTTTGCTTTGCGTGGTCAAAGAAAAACCCACAATAGCAATATCTATATAAAGTAATATATATTATATGCTGTGTATGTATTATGTATGATATATAATATATATATGATATAGAATATATAGAATTTAAATATCAGAATAGCTGACATAGTCATGATTCAATGGGTCAGATCCACTTACTTTTTCTTTATTTATAATTTTATAGTGGGTTTGTTTTATAGGAACACTGGAAAAGCAGGAATACTTTAGTTTAACGATTAACAAAACAATTTGATATCTAGAATATTTATGTATCAAGTCAAGACAAAATGAATAATGAGACATGAAGAAAGAGGGTTACTATGTCACTACGGAATAGACTCTCCCTAATAAAGACAATTAGTCATTATTAAAATGAATAAATTTCAACTTTATAACTATGACCCATAATATATAAATAATATAATGAGAATTCATTATAATGGTGGTTATCTTTTTTTTTTTTTTACTATTAACAATGGAAAACAAATAGTAAGACTTGAGTTTGGTGAAAAGCCCTTTATCGGATTTGAACCGATGACTTACGCCTTACCATGGCGTTACTCTACCACTGAGTTAAAAGGGCCTGATTATTAAATTTAAAAATTTAATAATTTTATTTTATTATGAGTCTACTGCATATATTATCTATTATCTATATAATATATATTTATCTATATAATATATATATTATTATATAGATATAATAGACATATCTATACATAACGCATAAGAACTCATTATCAACTAAGATATTTTCTTCAATCATGTGTCATGTTATGAGGGGATTCATACCCCGAGCCAAATTCCATAAAAAAAATGTCTATCGTTTTTGAATTTTTTGGGTTAGTATGAGATAGTGATAGGCATATCTCATCTTTTCTGTCGGCTCAAGCACTACTCTAACTGAGGGAATCCTATACTCTAATTTTGTTTCATTAATCTATTATATAATATTATGTTATGAATAGCATGGAGGGGTAATGCATTTATCAACCATCAAATAAAATTTTTATTCTATTATCTATTAATATTAAATTCTAGTTAAATCACAACTATAAACTATATCAATAATAATATAAGAATATGATAATAATATGCATTGCATAATAATATATATGTATGTATATTTATACACATAATATATATGTGTATATAATATATATATTATGTATATTTATATGTATGTATATTTATAACAATAATATGCTATACATTGTATTTGTACTATAAAAGATATTATATTATCTATTGCATTGTATATTAATATATTATATATGGATATATTTATGTAGATTTATGGATATATTTATGTAGATTAAGAATTAAAATTCTTAAGTAGAAAACTATTTTGATCTAGATTATATAATCTATTATAATTAGATTTTGTTATATTGTATATTGACAATACCAAAAACTGATCATACTATCAGCATAGTATGCTGATGGTCGGGCGGATATGCCCCCATCGTCTAGCGGTTCAGGACATCTCTCTTTCAAGGAGGCAGCGGGGATTCGACTTCCCCTGGGGGTAGGGTACTACGAAAGGAAGTTGATGATGGATTATCACTAAACCTAGAATTAATTCTTCCTGGGTCGATGCCCGAGCGGTTAATGGGGGCGGACTGTAAATTCGTTGGCAATATGTCTACGCTGGTTCAAATCCAGCTCGGCCCAATAATTCGCCGCTCCATTGAATATGATTTAACCATTTTAATTTGTCTTCCAGAAATAGAAATGCCTTATCCGTAGAAATAAAGATCAACTGTTTTTTGATCTATCCATACTATAACTATATTTTATTTTTATCATTAAGAATTTCATTATTATTATTTTTTTTGCAATAAAAAACCATATGATATCAGTATATAATTTTTGTCTCTGTTACAACACGACGAATAGAATATTCTTATGAAACCATAAAGAATATGTATGCCATAACCTCGCTGGGATTGTAGTTCAATTGGTCAGAGCACCGCCCTGTCAAGGCGGAAGCTGCGGGTTCGAGCCCCGTCAGTCCCGAACTAGGATCCGATGGATTTATCAATTCATCTCCCACTTTTTACAGAAAAGTGGGACAGGAAGCAAGATCTAATCTTTTGTTTTTTGTTTCACATTGATATTTTGATATTTATCATCAGACAAATGAAATGCGGAAATTTCCATTTTTTACACTACAGATAGTAATACTTAAGTAAGTATAAGGAAGAAGGTAGGTTATAGAAAAAAAAGAATGGAAAAGGACGAAAGGATTCTATATTGGAATTGGATTAAAAATTCCATTTTTAATTTAGTATGGATAAAAGGTCTTCCTATGTTATATTATTAAATTCTCGACAATTAATTGATTTGATAGATTAGATATATTGTTATTCATAATATTTTTATCCGTTTGGCATCATCAGGATACAATTAACCTATTGAATTTACAGAAGTAAAATTTATCATCTCTATGGGATTAGATCCCGAGTTATTGCGAAACAAAAAAATAAGATTATGGAAGTCAATATTCTCGCATTTATTGCTACTGCACTGTTTATTCTAGTTCCTACTGCTTTTTTACTTATCATCTATGTAAAAACAGCCAGTCAAAATAATTGACTTTAATCAAACTCGAATTATTAGTTCTTGTCAATAATTGAAGATAATGATGAGATAGTGTGTAGAAAGAACTATAGATATAGATATTTATATTATATTTCTACACACTATCCGATATTATATACAGATTTACATTTACAGTATAATATAGGCTTTCTTTACTTTATATAATCTTTACTTTATATAATATAAATATATATCAATTTACAATTATGGTAGTGCTTCTAGAGTCCACTCCTCCCCCATACTACGAGCGAAAGGGAAAATGTAAAGACTACCATTAAAGCAGCCCAAGCGAGACTTACTATATCCATGTAAATTATGTCTCCTATCTCTATCAAGGAATTATTCCACTATGATTATTGATCAATAATCATAGTGGAATCAACGTAAAAGAGTCAAAATGGGATTCTGATTTAAAGCGATTGATTAACCAAATCCAATGAAGCTAATCGTAACAAATTCTCTATTATTGTATAGGATTTTCGGTAGAAGCGAGCAATAAGTACGATACATACACCCTTTTCCTTTCTTTAGACGATTTTGAAGATATCAATATAAAATTTGAAGATATCAATATAAAAGGAGTTATTCTAATGTACTAATGTAAAAGATGTAGAAATAATAAGACCTATTGTTTCTTTTGTTACCTTTTGTATAAGCAAAAGAGATAAATTATATATATAGATATAAAAGATATAAAAAAATCTCTATACTATAAAGACAGATAACTATCTTAATAGGACCTCCATTTCCTAATTTATTTGATTCAATGGATGAATTAAAGAATTAAATAAATGAACCGAACCCATTATTAATATTAAATTAATAATTAATAAGTGCAGCAACCTTCACTTCATCCACTTCATCCTATTGGATTGGTACGGGGTGGGTCCACCATATGCTGAGAAAAAAAGACAGTCTTTTTTTGTCTTTTCTAAAACTTACGGATTCTAAAGGTCAAGTTAAAGTATTGACATACCTAGTTCTTTGCGTCTGCTTCTGCGAAGCAAGAATTAGCCAAGTTGAATTAGCAGAATAATAATAATAGATTCCAATTTGTCAATCAGGCGACACCCAGATTTGAACTGGGGATAAAGGATTTGCAGTCCCCCGCCTTACCACTTGGCCATGTCGCCAAATCCGATCCAAAATAAAATATGGATTAAAATATTATTTATACTCTATTACTAAATTAATAATTATTTACTTTTTTTATCTGGAATCCCATTGTACTTAATCCCTTTCCAAATATGAATCCCTTTTTTTTCTTTCAAAGAAAAAAAGGAGTTTGCAGTAACCATTTACCTAATTTACTTTGAATTATTGAACTCAATTTGTATCTTGTTTTTCCTTAATCTTAATAGCATAAGAAAAGCAAATAGATTTATGACTAATTAGTATCAATTATTTTCAATCTCAATTTTGAATTATAACACTATATATGTGTATATGTAAACCCTAAAACAGAAATTGTTACACAGAACAGAGGATCTCTCTTATTTTATGCCCATATTCCTATAGAGAATCAGTGTGTTTAAATTTTGAATTCTCATATATTTTAATTCTCATATATATAGAATGGGAAAGGAAAGTGGATTGAACCCTGAATCCATATAGTGATTTTTTTTATTCCATCTGATCATATTATCATAATAATAGGGATAAATTGGATCCATTTTGATATTCTATTCTATACAAAGACAAAGACTCCATAAGTGTAATGTAAGTATTAAGTAGCATAATCTTTGTTTTTTCAGGAATGTTTTATTAATTCATTCCATTTATACCTGTCGCAAATTTTAACTTGCGTCGAAAATACTCTTTATTCTTACGTCTCGTTTCCGTTCATACATATGAAATAGAGATATGGAGTTGGTTAAAATTTCATGTGATTCAGTAAACAGAATAGACATTCCATTATTGGCTCACTCTTCATCGAACTAACCTAATCATACGAGTCGATTTAGCAATGATGGAATTTTTTCGATAAAGAGGAAACTTAAGATTAAGATGCTTCGGAAGAAAAATGAGGGAATGTCCACAATACCTGGATTTAATCAGATACAATTTGAGGGATTTTGTAGGTTCATTAATCAGGGCTTGACGGAAGAATTTCATAAGTTTCCAAAAATTGAAGATACAGATCAAGAAATTGAATTTCAATTATTTGTGGAAAGATATCAATTGGTAGAACCCTTGATAAAAGAAAGAGAGTCTGTATATGAATCACTCACATATTCTTCTGAATTATATGTACCCGCGGGATTAATTTGGAAAAGTGGTAGAAATATACAAGAACAGACTGTTTTTATTGGAAACATTCCCCTAATGAATTCCCTGGGCACCTCTATAGTAAATGGAATATACAGAATTGTAATCAATCAAATATTGCAAAGTCCCGGTATTTACTATCGTTCCGAATTGGACCATAACGGAATTTCTATCTATACCAGTACTATAATATCAGATTGGGGAGGGAGATTAGAATTAGAAATTGATAGAAAAGCAAGAATATGGGCTCGCGTGAGTAGGAAACAAAAAATATCTATTCTAGTTCTATCATCGGCTATGGGTTCAAATCTAAAAGAAATTCTAGATAATGTTTGTTATCCCGAAATTTTCTTGTCTTTCTTGAATGATAAGGAAAAAAAAAAGATTGGGTCAAAAGAAAATGCAATTTTGGAGTTTTATCAACAATTCGCTTGTATAGGCGGGGATCCGGTATTTTCTGAGTCCTTATGTAAGGAATTACAAAAGAAATTTTTTCAACAAAGATGTGAATTAGGAAGGATTGGTCGACGAAATATGAATTGGAGATTAAATCTTGATATACCTCAGAACAATACATTTTTGTTACCACGAGATATATTGGCTGCTGCGGATCATTTGATCGGAATGAAATTTGGAATGGGTATACTTGACGATATGAATCACTTGAAAAATAAGCGTGTTCGTTCTGTAGCAGATCTGTTACAGGATCAATTCGGATTGGCTCTTGTTCGTTTAGAAAATGCGGTTCGAGGAACTATATGTGGGGCAATTCGGCATAAATTGATACCGACTCCTCAAAATTTGATAACTTCGACTTCATTAACAACCACTTATGAATCTTTTTTTGGCTTACATCCCTTATCTCAAGTTTTGGATCGAACTAATCCATTGACACAAATCGTTCATGGGCGAAAATTGAGTTATTTAGGTCCTGGAGGATTGACAGGGCGAACTGCTAATTTTCGGATACGAGATATTCATCCTAGCCACTATGGGCGTATTTGCCCAATTGATACGTCCGAAGGAATCAATGTTGGTCTTATTGGATCCTTAGCTATTCATGTGAGGATTGGTCATTGGGGGTCCATAGATAGTCCATTTTTTGAAATATCATCAAAAGAAACACAGATGGTTTATTTATCCCCAAGTAGAGATGAATATTATATGGTAGCAGCAGGAAATTCTTTGGCCTTGAATCGAGGTATTCAAGAGGAGCAAGTTGTTCCAGCTCGATATCGCCAAGAATTCCTGACTATTGCATGGGAACAGATTCATCTTAGAAGCATTTTTCCCTTCCAATATTTTTCTATTGGAGCTTCCCTTATTCCTTTTATCGAGCATAATGATGCAAATCGGGCTTTAATGAGTTCTAATATGCAACGCCAAGCGGTTCCCCTTTCTCGGCCCGAGAAGTGCATTGTTGGAACTGGGCTAGAACGCCAAACGGCTCTGGATTCGGGACTTTCCACTATAGCTGACCACGAGGGAAAGATCGTTTATACTGATACTCACAAGATTGTTTTTACAAGTAATGGGGACACTATAAGCATTCCATTAGTTATGTATCAACGTTCCAACAAAAATACTTGTATGCATCAAAAAACTCAGGTTCAACAGGGTAAATGTATTAAAAAGGGACAAATTTTAGCAGATGGTGCGGCTACAGTTGGGGGAGAACTCGCTTTAGGCAAAAACGTATTAGTAGCTTATATGCCGTGGGAAGGTTACAATTCTGAAGATGCAGTACTAATTAGCGAACGTCTGGTATATGAAGATATTTATACTTCTTTTCATATCCGAAAATATGAAATTAAGACTCATGTGACAAGCCAAGGCCCTGAAAGAATTACTAAAGAAATACCACATTTAGAGGCTAATTTACTTCGCAATTTAGATAGAAATGGAGTTGTGAGGCTTGGATCCTGGATAGAAGCAGGTGATATTCTAGTAGGGAAATTAACGCCTCAGACAGCGAACGAATCGTCGTATGCCCCAGAGGATAGATTATTACGAGCCATACTTGGCATTCAAGTATCCACGGCAAAAGAAACTTCTCTAAAACTACCTATAGGCGGAAGGGGCCGAGTTATTGATGTGAGATGGATCCAGAAAAGGGGGAGTTCCAGTTATAATCCGGAAATGATTCGTGTATATATTTCACAAAAACGTGAAATCAAAGTAGGTGATAAAGTAGCTGGAAGACATGGGAATAAAGGTATCATTTCAAAAATTTTGCCTAGACAAGATATGCCCTATTTGCAAGATGGAACACCTGTTGATATGGTTTTTAACCCATTAGGAGTCCCCTCACGAATGAATGTGGGACAGATATTTGAATGCTCGCTTGGGTTCGCAGGGGATCTGCTAAAGAGACATTATAGAGTAGCACCTTTTGATGAGAGATATGAGCAAGAGGCTTCGAGAAAACTAGTGTTTCCTGAATTATATGAAGCCAGTAAGCAAACAAAAAAACCATGGGTATTTGAACCCGAGTACCCGGGAAAAAGCAAAATATTTGATGGAAGAACAGGAGATCCTTTTGAACAACCTGTTCTAATAGGAAAGTCCTATATCCTAAAATTAATTCATCAAGTTGATGATAAAATCCATGGGCGTTCCAGTGGCCCTTACGCACTTGTTACACAGCAACCTCTTAGAGGAAGGGCCAAGCAAGGAGGACAACGAGTAGGAGAAATGGAAGTTTGGGCTCTAGAGGGATTTGGTGTTGCTCATATTTTACAAGAGATGCTTACTTATAAATCTGATCATATCAGAGCTCGTCAAGAAGTACTTGGTGCTACAATCATAGGAGGAACAGTACCTAATCCCGAGGATGCTCCAGAATCTTTTCGATTGCTCGTTCGAGAACTACGATCTTTGGCTCTGGAACTGAACCATTTCCTTGTATCTGAGAAGAACTTCCAGATTAATAGGAAGGAAGCTTGATCTGAATGAATCATATTTGCTATTCTATGATTGATCGGTATAAACATCAACAACTTCGAATTGGACTAGTGTCTCCTCAACAAATAAGGGCTTGGGCCAACAAAATCTTACCTAATGGAGAGATAGTTGGAGAGGTGACAAAGCCCTATACTTTTCATTACAAAACCAATAAACCAGAAAAGGATGGATTGTTTTGTGAAAGAATCTTCGGGCCTATAAAAAGTGGAATTTGTTCTTGTGGAAATTATCGAGTAATCGGAGCTGAGAACGAAGACTCGAAATTTTGTGAACAATGTGGAGTGGAATTTATTGATTCTCGGATACGAAGATATAAAATGGGATATATCAAGCTCGCATGTCCAGTGACTCATGTGTGGTATTTGAAACGTCTTCCTAGTTATATCGCGAATCTTTTAGATAAACCCCTTAAGGAATTAGAAGGCCTAGTATACTGCGATGTGTGATTTGATCGAAATTTTCATTTTACAGATTTGGAATGATAAACTGTCATCCCATTCAATCTGATTGGGATGCCCCTGACTCTGACATGTGTCTTGGGAGGAGTAACATGAAGCTCAGAATTATGGGTGTAGTCAATACTTCCAAATTAAAGGGGAATGGATCCATGGTCGACTCCGTAACAGATGAAGAGGAATCACTAGTTATACCTCGTCTTTTAGAGATCAGTTCTGTTCAAGTAAGCAAATATGGCATG